AAATGAAGAAAAGGGAACCTAATCTCACCTCCTTCTGTACCACAAAGAAAAGAACCTGAGATTTTTACCCTTTTCTAAAAAGAAAAAGAAGTGCCTCTATTTAGAGATTTATCTACTTAGATGAATAAATCATACTCTATCTATATTATTAACGAATATGTATTCCAACCTATCTCGAGGTATTTGTATCAATACCTATTCGGTAGATCCTTTTTTTTTTCTGTGCCAGGAACCAGATTTGAACTGGTGACACGAGGATTTTCAGTCCTCTGCTCTACCAACTGAGCTATCCTGACCTTTTCTTGTGCATCATCCTAGTAGAGTATTTGTATCTATGTCAATTAAAGGGACTAAAAAATCAATAAAGTATTCCAAATTCCAAATTTGGAAATGGGGGGGGGTAGTCCTATGCATTGTGCATGGTTTACTTAATAATACTTAAAAATAGAGTTAATAATCGAAGTTCCTTGCCTATACTATAATAAAAAAGAAATCTATTCAATGAATAGCATAAGATCCATTGAGTTCTCTTCGCACTCCTTTGTGAAAGAGTAGAATGAGAAAGTTAATGAATCTTAAACCGATTGATAAAAAGAAAAAAAGAGGATAAATACTATAGTATAGTTAGAGTTAGGGAATAAAAGAGGGTTTGGGGATAGAGGGACTTGAACCCTCACGACTTATAAAGTCGACGGATTTTCCTTTTACTAGAAATTTCATTGTTGTCAGTATTGACATGTAGAATGGGACTCTCTCTTTATCCTCGTCCGATTAATCCACTTTTTAAAAGATCTCGAAAACTATGAATTGAAGGATTTGATTACTCAATATTCGATTGGAATGGATTCACAATAATTCTAAAAAAATTCTGAATTTTCTATTTCATAATCATTCCTAATTTCATTCTAAAAAAGAATAAAGAACCTATATTATGATATGGGTTCTGTGATTAATCGTTTGCTATGTCAGTATCCATATGTGTGTATTAGATGTATAAACCCCTTACTTTCTCTAATTTAGAGGGAGTTCCACTACCAACACAACGTAATCAACTCGATTCGTTAGAACAGCTTCCATTGAGTCTCTGCACCTATCCTTTTCCTTTGGATTCTAGTTCGAGAACCACTTGTTTTCTCAAAACACGGATTTGGCTCAGGATTGCCCTTTTTTAATTCCAGGGTTTCTCTGAATTTGGAAGTTACCACTTAGCAGGTTTCCATACCAAGGCTCAATACAATCAAGTCCGTAGCGTCTACCGATTTCGCCATATCCCCATTTTCCTTTTCTTTGATTGAGACCTAGATTCCTTGTGTAATTTCATCCATCTCTTAGTTTTTTTTTTTGGAATCGTTGAATTCATTACTCGACGTAGTCTAGCAGTTCGTCTCTATTTGAGAGACCCTGCTTGTTGCAATTCAGAATTGAATTGATTCTATCGTTGATGTATTTGCAATTCAATCCGAATCAATATATCCCAAAGTTTTTCTCTCCCCCACCCTTCTTTTTTAGAGTATTCAAAATCATACTCTAACGCTTGATATTCATTTTTTTTTTCTAATCAGAATTAGCAATTTAATTTGCTATGATTCTATGTTCTCCTTAGTGAAATATTAATCATTAAATTATTAAGAAATAACAAAAAAAAACAAAATATCTCAAAAAATGTCTATAATGATCGAATGAAAATGCCAAGAAATTCACATTTTCTCTTTATTATATCTTTCATATATATTATTCTTTTCTATGTATTAGATTACTTGTCCGAGCCATATCAAATTGAAAATATCTGAAATCAAATTCAATATAGAAATTGGAATAGATTTTATTCTATTAGAAAAATCAATTTGCGAATTAGAGAAATAAAAAGAAAGTTCAATAAATTCTATAATCCTTTTTAAGGATATCCTCTAGTTAAGCATATCAAGCTAACTTGATTTTTATGAAGTTCTAGTATTTTTTTCTAAGTAGAACTTTAAATTTCGAACTAGTTAATAGCTAAGATTAATAATTAAGATCTGACATTTTACAGATTTCCTATACTATACATATTTCTATTTGTTACACTATTTCTGTTATGTAAGCCCACTTAGCTCAGAGGTTAGAGCATCGCATTTGTAATGCGAGGGTCATCGGTTCAAATCCGATAGTCGGCTTTTTTCTATATCGATGTTCCATGAACAAGAATCTCTCTTTTTCTCCGAATTAAATGGAGAATCCAGGATCTATTCTGTGGTTCTACCTTACAATTTTGCTAGATACAAAACAATAAAATAAATAATATATATACAAAAAATCCAGATGTTGATGAAATTCCATTTTTTGTGGTACTTTAGTAGATTTTACTCTGTTTATCCTTTAGTTTAATTCAGTTTTAATTTCGCTGTATTCTTTAATGTAAATACAATGAAATTCATTGTGTAAAATGAAATTTCAATAAAATCAAAAAGGAGTCTTCATGTCCCGTTATCGAGGACCTCGTTTTAAAAAAATACGCCGTCTGGGAGCTTTACCAGGACTCACTAGAAAAACACCTAAATCCGGAAGTAATCTGAAAAAGAAATTCCATTCTGGGAAAAAAGAGCAATATCGTATTCGTCTTCAAGAAAAACAGAAATTGCGTTTTCATTATGGTCTGACAGAACGACAATTACTTAGATATGTACATATCGCTGGAAAAGCAAAAAGGTCAACAGGTCAGGTTTTACTACAATTACTTGAAATGCGTTTGGATAATATCCTTTTTCGATTGGGTATGGCTTCAACCATTCCTGAGGCCCGGCAATTAGTTAACCATAGACATATTTTAGTTAATCGTCGTATAGTCGATATACCAAGTTTTCGTTGCAAACCCCGAGATATTATTACTACGAAGGATAACCAAAGATCAAAATGTCTGGTTCAAAATTCTATTGCTTCATCCGACCCGGGGAAATTGCCAAAGCATTTGACGATTGACACATTGCAATATAAAGGACTAGTTAAAAAAATCCTAGATAGGAAGTGGGTCGGTCTCAAAATAAATGAGTTGTTAGTTGTAGAATATTACTCTCGTAAGACTTGAACTTAATGAAAAAAGGAAAGGTTCATAGAATTTTCTTCCTCTTCCCCTTTCCCCGAACTAAATCGACCTAAGGCCCTTAATTGGTATTTTCCATTCAACTAGCAGAAATGGATTAACCCTAGGATCCTTTTTTTTTTGTTCTTTCCTCTATGTGTCTTTTACATACCACAGTAATTTACTATAGAGAATTTCTATTAAATAAAGGTATTATTGCTGGAATAAACTGTTATTTGATTTGATACATTGTGATCGTTAACGTTGATGAATTAAGAGAAACGGAAAGAGAGGGATTCGAACCCTCGGTAAACAAAAGTCTACATAGCAGTTCCAATGCTACGCCTTGAACCGCTCGGCCATCTCTCCTACATAATCTTATTATGGAAAATAAACTGAGTGAATAGCGAGTTTTCCTATTCCTGCAGTACAGGTACAACCACAACCGCTCGGGGGTTCCTTGGTTCTATTGGAAAAATTCCTTTTCATCTAAGTGGAAGGATCCAGGATTTTTTTACTAGGAATTCCGCTCCCTCGAAAAGTTTTAGTTTGGGTTTTCCCCAAACCAAAGAAAAAGAGAATGGAAGAATTCTTCTTATTCCATAATAAAATAAAGGAACCCTAAAATTCTGTTTGCATAAGGTACGCTACGCCATACAATCGGAATCTAAAAAAGGGTATGAGACAATTAATGACTTTGAAAACGCGAAATAGCTGATGAGAGAAGTTATTGTTGAGAAATAGAAAAGTGGAATGAAATCCAATCTTAGTCAAATATTTCATATCTCTTCTTGTCCAAACAGAAGGAAAAGGACACAATTTGAGCTGAGCGGAAAATCCATACCTCTCTTATCCATTTATAGCATATATATGGATCGATCGATTTATAAGAATCGAATGTGTTTGTTTTTATGGTATTTTGTGAAGGAATGAAAACAATTCTATATAGAATGGGTTGGGAATTATGCCTAGATCCCGTATAAATGGAAATTTCATTGATAAGACCTCCTCAATTGTAGCCAATATTTTATTGCGAATAATTCCGACAACCTCAGGGGAAAAAAGGGCATTTACTTATTATAGAGATGGTGCGATTTGACTCTTTTTTTTTTTAGCCCTACCTACACCTCAGTCTTACGAGAAAGAGAGGGGGTTCGCATAGAGAGAACAAAATTAGTAAAGGAAACCCACGCTTGGAGAAGGTGAGGTGAACTAACAATTCCTTCTGTCGTGTATCCTCGATTGATGCGGCCTCAGATGCTTCAATTGTAGATTTGAGTATTGAGCGAAAGGTTACACCTACAGGATAGGTTCTGTATTACAGGCCAATCCTACTCTACTAGTACCAATAGGCAGCATAGGGGAGAAAAGCACTACACCTAGAAATAGGAATCAACAAGAAAAAAACTTTGTTAGAAATTAGCCCTTTCCTGATCGGTATCAGGGCTGGGAAGAATGGTTGGGATAACAAACAGCCATCAGGTTTGTACTTTGGATACCCCTATAACCATCAAAGATCGTTGAAGTGGCTAATTCCTCTAAATAGGAGGCGTTGAGAACAAAGAAATTCTTGGAGCTATCGTTTTCCTCTAGCATTAATAGAATTCATTGGTGTTAAGAAAAACCTCTTGCGGGAAGGTTGGCTAGAGATTTCTTGGAAAAATACCAGCCCCTTTCGGTCCATAATGAGATGGGACTAATTCTATTTTTATTCTATAGATTATTTCGCTTAGTACTATGTACAGAAGGGAGGAGCCGTATGAGATGAAAACCTCATGTACGGTTTTGGAACGGAGATTTTTTGAATAGAATGAACGACCGTAACGGATGTTGGCTCAATCCGAAGGAAATTATGCGGAAGCTTTGCAGAATTATTATGAAGCTACGCGACTAGAAATTGATCCCTATGATCGAAGTTATATACTCTATAACATAGGCCTTATAC